ATTTTGAGAATACGCTTTAATGACCAATGGTTAACGATGGCTCTGATGGGCGGTTTTGCTAGAATAGGTAATAATGAGATCACCGTTTTAGTAAATGATGCGGAGAAGAGTAGTGACATTGATCCCCAAGAAGCTCAGCAAACTCTTGAAATAGCGGAAGCCGGCTTGAGGAAAGCTGAAAGTAAGAGACAAACAATTGAGGCAAATCTAGCTCTCAGACGAGCTAGGACACGAGTAGAGGTTCTCAATGTGATTTCGTAACTAGTCGGTGCGCCTGAATCGAATAATCCTAATCCAAAGAATTTTTGTTTATACACATATGGATTCTTCCGATTGAATCCAATCAAATACAATCAAGTGGAATCGGATTCTGATGTAAGGAAAAAAGTTTGAGTTTCAATTCGAAAATCAAATCGAATAGGATAGAAAAGATACAAAATCAGTAAGTAGAAAAACTTATTAGATACCATTGACCATGGTATCTAATAAGTTCTACCTACTATTGGATTTGAACCAATGACTCCCGCCGTATGAAAGCAATACTCTAACCACTGAGTTAAGTAGGTCATTTATCATTATAAGGAGAAAAAAGGGACCCCTCCCATTGATGGATTATAAATGCAATAAGACTTCGAAGCAATACCAATCAAAAAGATCAAAGAGATACGATGTTGAATCATGGAATATTCATCTTGACAAGAAATTATCTCCATAATATGATAAAATATGTATCACAAGCACAAGGGCTATAGCTCAGTTAGGTAGAGCACCTCGTTTACACGTGCGCCAATGTTTTTCAGAAGAGTCCATCATGCAATCAAAGAATTGATCTTTTTGAGAAATCAATGTCTGACTCCAGGATTTTTAGGGAACAAAATAAGAGAACAATAGCCTGACAAATGGTTCGGTTCGATTCAGGTTCCCATTTAGGAACCAAATGGAATCCATCATTGATTTGAGATATTGATAGGGTGAATACCTAGTCTATTCAATGCTAGGCATAATGAGTATAAGGACCTCAAAAACTCTCTTTTTGTCCTATGAACCTTAAGGCGTATGAAGTTTCATATTTGATTCTTTAATCAGGATGATAGAGACTCCATTTAACTTAGGTTAATCTAGGCCAGAAGCAAACCTACGTCAAGATAATCTTTCTTTGAAACACTTTGGTAGTGCTCCTATATCACAATCCAAATAATGAATCCGAGCACGTGGAGCCATTTCCTTATTTTTCTGTCAAGAAAAAAAATATGGTAGACTAACTGATATTTCTAGCAGTTAATGAAAGAGCTCAATGCAAAAAAAAAATGCATGTTGGGTCTTTGAAAGAGTTCGAATCATTTTGATAAGAATCAGTTCGATCTCTTTTACCGAGAAGGTCTACGGTTCGAGTCCGTATAGCCCTATTATAATATAATAATAATAATTTATAATATAATAATAATAATCCAAATTGAAATACAAAAAGTTCTATAGTTTTCATTTACTCAATTACTGTATTTTTTGTTGTTTGTAACCGGTCGCTCGTGGTTGCTTGGTTCATCGAAATAAAATCATTCCCATAAGCTTGCTTATGGGGGGCTCGTTCAGAGCAGAACATAAAACGGAAAACAAAAGCCCATTTCAATCGTTATTTTTTTTTTCGAATCTCGGATAAAGAAACCCATTTTTTTTAGTAATTTATTTTTTTCGTATGTGAATTCCATATGATTTTGCCCCCAAAAATTCACCAACAATGAGTGGGTATACCAAGGAAAAGAAGCCTCACTAACTCTTTGATTGTGGACAGTAAAGGAGGCAAAATCATGACATGAATCCGGTTAAAAATGAAAACTCCAACCTAACCCCACTCAAATCGAATAGTAAGTCACATGGATATGGGAACGGATTACTGTATTTGTCGACACGTCCGCGTTTAAAAAACGAAGATCTTTTCATAAACAGAAAACCAAATGTATATAGAAAATAGAATCGAAAATCGATTGAATTTCGAATTCGAATATTAAAAATTTCAAAATTCGAAATCAAAATGAGAATTCTATTTGGAATTTTTTTTTCTAAAAGCCCGAAGCGAGGTGAAAGCAAGAGAGTTTTATTTGTTTTGTTTGTATAAGAGATTTATACTATACTGAAATAAAATCGAAGGAAGTGTAATGAAAATAGGAGTACAATCGAGAAACGAGACATCACAACAAACAAGTTAAACCATGTGGTTCGACCAAAATGCATTTTGGTTTTGACTAACCTGTTACCGATGACTTGACAATGAATTCCAATTCGAATCGACGAATTCGGTATATTTTCCACATTCAAAGGAGTTTGTCTATGTTTCTGCTTTACAAATATGATATTTTCTGGGCATTTCTAATAATATCAAACGTTATTCCTATTTTGGCATTTCTAATTTCCGCAGTTTTAGCCCCGATTAGCAAAGGACCAGAGAAGCTTTCTAGTTATGAATCGGGTATAGAACCAATGGGCGATGCTTGGTTACAATTTC